TATCTATGACTGGCCCGATGACTACGACTATAGGGATTCTTCTCAGTCTGTCTTTGTTTCCAGCAAAAGAAAGCTATGAAAGAAAGCTCAGCTTAGGCAAAAGCAACTCTCTTACCTGACTCATATCCTTGAAACTCAACCCTTTTTCGCCTTAGGAGCAGAGCAGCTCCATTTCAAAGGTTAGGCGCGATAGCCACTCGGCAAGAAGGAGATGAGCCATATGTGGACCAGATGGAGGGAAGGGGCTACCCCTATTAAGCAAAGAGGTACGATCTTTATCGATTATCCAATCACTTTCCTTGGTCCAACGGGAGGGAGTTTGAAAGATCCCATAGCATCAGGGAAAGCGGTTACCACAAACGAGAGACCAGGAGCAAAATGCCACTCTACTAGACGGAGAGGAGAGGGCCCAGCTTCACTGATTGAGGTTAGGGTTCGGGGGGGACGAGTCAGAGGCAGTCCCAAGAGCGAAAGTCACTGATAGCCGCATTGAGTGGGTCTTCGGGAGAACATGAGTATCACCGGTGTAGTGCAGCTCGAGGATAAGCCTTCGCGTCCCCAAAGCTGTTTGGATTGTCTTATCTGTCTTCAACAACCGATCAAGCAATAAAGGAAGTGTTAGCCTATTGTCGGGGACTAGTTCCCTTCAGCTGACAGCTCTGACAGACTGCTTTAATAAATAAGGAAGGCTATTTAGCTACTTTCTCTGAGGCTTGCCTTTGTGCTGACAGTCTAATATCGTTCGCTAGTTGAGCTATTCTTAGTGAACATCTCACTATCTCTCTTGTTACTGGCAAAAAAGAAGCTAAAAGCAGGGACGAAGTAGCTCGACCAAAGGGAGAGGGAATACGAGCTCTACTTCATACCGTCACTCGGATTAGCAGGAGAGTGACTTCATTCCACATCTCCTTCTTCAGGAATAGAGCGTCAGCTTCTTAGTAGCTACAGGCTCTTGTTACCATTAATTCCCAATCAAAGAGCTGAAAGAAGAACTAATCTCATCATGTAAATCAGGAATGTCTCAATCCTTCTGCTTATCAGTCGAGTTACTCGGATTAAGCGTCAAGTAGTCAATTCCAGATTGAGTCGGTCTGACGATTTCCGGTCATTTTCCTTCCTTTTTAGGGATTTTTCCGGTTGGTAAAGCACGCGAACAAGCATATTAATCGTTCGATAGTGAGCTACTAATTATAGCATCCCTTGCTATTGATTGAGAATCTTGCTGACGAAGCTAAGCCGAGTTTAGCAGCTCCAACACATTGCATTTCCGGATGGCAACTCTGCTGTTAACTCTTCTGACTTTGTTGGCTGCGTCTGACTGCGAACTTCTACTAAACTAACCCGATAATCCTTTGTTATTTCTTTCGGACTCTTTTGGGAAAGCTTTCTTTCTTTTTCGTTTTCTTTCTTCCGGTCTGCATTTTGATATAGGGTATGAATTCCATTATCCCATTGATTCTTATGAAAATAGACGACTTGTATTCATGGTAGTTAGCATTATTAGGTATCTGTTCTGTCTCATCCGTCTCATATTAGAATGAGCCTAGCATCACAGGTTAGAAAACAAGGAAGTAAAGAAGGACATGGTATATGGACGAATATTATGGTCTTAATCTCTTTGGGACAGTACACCTTCGGTTTCCTTCTGAGACATATTCCTATGCCGTGGGGTGATCGGTTTGGAACAATTTCTATCCCTTGGGTGTCCCTCTGGTCGAGCGACTACGTTCCTAAGGCAACTAGCTTTGTAATCTTCCTTGCTTTTAAAGAGTTAAGAGCGGTGCATTAGCGACATTTTATAAGGAGGGATCATGCCATAGTTGGTAGCCCGGGTAGTGAACGATAGATAGTCCGGATTGCTAATAGCGAAAAGGGAAAGATCAGGATGACTTCATTGAATATAATAAAATCCTTATTTCATATTATACTATTTCTTGTTAAGGATTAGAAGTGGAAGCATCTCAATTCGAAATCTATCTTCTGTCTCCTACTAAAACCCTGTTGTTAAATCTAGCTAGCATCAGAGGAATTACCAAAGCAAAGATAACACAGAGTGAACCAGGCATAAAAGAGACCGAGATAATGACGGTACGGTCACATCCAAATAATCGAATATTATGGTCTTCATCTGTAAGCTTGAGATATCAGGTAAGACTACCGTCAACTTCCTGATAATTATGCTGTTGAGGAGGCTTTTCTAATGATCTTTTGATTTCCTTATTTTGCTAGCTTCCGCCGTTCATAACCTAACACCAACGTCACAGTCGAGATAGGGAAGCTAAGTCAGATAGAAAGGAAGTAGCTGTTATACTTTATCGTCTATTTTTGGTATTTAGCTTCCTGCTTATCCTTAGAATCGGGATTCTGACTTATGAGAATGGGATCAATTGTGAGGATTTGCTTGGCATTATCCTCTATTGTCAAATCTACTATGACTCTCGAACTCGAACTTGTTGAATGTTTCTGGACTTGGCTGATGGCTGACTTCGAACTCTATTAACGGAACGCTCTTCTTTGTTGGCTTCGTACTTTTCTGACTTTGTTGTCAGCGTCTGACTGCGAACTCCCTGTTGTAAAATCTAGCTAGCCTCTTATTCCGTATTTCTTCGTTGTTCTAAATCTAGGTTCCGTCTTATCCTAAAATGGGAACAACTCTATTAACCGAACTTCTTCCTTTTTCTATCATACTAAAATCTAGCTTCTGGCTCATACGTCGAATGAAGCTTCTGTCTTAGCTGATATTAACATCCCGGTTAAGATTTGATGGTACGAATGCTTTGAGCTGACGAGGGATTTATCCCGCATCGTATTAAGCTAGCATCTCATACTCCAACTGACTGATAAGACTGAACTACCCTCGAACTCCTAACAGCCTAATTCTAAATGCCGTTATCTGGAACTGGAACTTTTTGAAGAATATGAATTAGCTCAATTTTGAAAGATGTTCTGACTTTTGGGAAGTAAAGAAGTTGTTGGAATTTCTCTGTAGGGTATTCCTTCTGCTTCTTCTTCTTTCTCTCCAACGGGCTCACTACATCCTGATAAATACGGCAGAAGGCTTTAATTCTTATTACCCTAAAGACTATCAACTTAGGGTATGGGATTAACTCTTTTCCTTTGGAACGGGTCTACGAGTTATCTACTTCTCGAAGACTGGCATTAGGCCCCTACTGATGATAGGATTGATTCGAAGCAAAGGAAATGGTCCCTTCTCCGCTACGGGAGATGCTAGAAGAAGATAAGCCCTTGGGGGCTAGTACTTACTATTACACAGGCTAGCAGACAACCTGAAAGCTATTCCCTTGCAACAACCAAAAAGCAGGAAGCCTTCCTTCCAACAAGGGTAGGGTTTAGAAGCTTACTTGTTAGAGTAATCCGAGGTATGATGTTTGGAAGTCTTTACTAATAGGCTTGAGTTCGCTAGCTCGGGCGGGATGACTAATCCCTCCCTTCCCTAGACGGTCTACTAATTATAGCATCCCGAGCCTAGCAAGGGTAGCTACCTAGTGCTAGCAAAGAGTTAGGAGTCTAGCTCTTCTGAGTGCTCTGCCGCGGGCTTAGTGCTGACAGGCTGGCTTCCCTTCGATAGGCCTTCTTGGCAACCTTTCCCAAGGCTTCCTCAGCTACTTCCTTCCAACTGAACTACCCGTCAGCTAACTCTTCCTTCAGGTCCTATCTGCTATCTTCTTCCGAAATCTATTCAGAAATAGCGTGCAACACAGGCGTCACAGTTCTTCGTTGCCTTTACAGGGTACGTTGAAAAAGGTTGTTTTATCACCTTATCAATCCTAATAATAAGGCATCTAATTAATATCTTATAAATAGTAGTAGAGAAATATATATGGATGATGCTGACTATCTTTGTTCATGATCCGAAAACTAAGGCATCAAAGTCAAAGAACGGAATCCTGCCTAATCCTAATGACGATAAGGGGCAGCCCGAAGATGCCAAAGAAGCTAGCCACTATCATCGTATAATAAGGCAGAAGCTAAACTCTTTGGCCGCATGAAGAGCGGAGCTGCACTTTTGTGACTAGCTGAAAGTAATCATCGATAACGCCTTACACGCCCACCTTCCCCGCCACTGTTTAGTCTTCTTCGTTTTCCTTTCTCCTTCGGGTAGGGTTCAGGGCATCTGAACGTAACGCTTCCTATAGTACTCTCTCTTTGACTTTCAGTCTAGTGCTTTTGTATTAGAATGAAATGAAGCATATATAGCGTCAGATGTTATGAAAGTAGGGCTTTCTACGAAAGATAAAGCGAAGAAGTATGTGAAATCGAAGCGCATTGGAATCATCGATCATATAGCTTGTGTGCCGCGAGTGATCAGTCTGCGCAAAGGCAGAATAGCGCATTGGCTTGTCTTGCCTCTCTCTTCCCGGGACTCCTAGGGCTCTTTCAATTGGCCTTGTCTCGCTTAACTCGTCGAGTAGTGATTATCCCGGAATGAAGATCTGCTCGATCAGTATCGCGAAAAATCCGTAAAATGATTAGCTCCTAGTCTCTGCTTCGATCATTGGTGCTATCATCGTATATATAGAATAGATCACTCCTGCAGGACCTCTTTCTATAAATTTGTGAAGGTAGAAAAGAAAGGGATGGATCTTCTTCCTAGCAAAGCAAAGGAAATGTTACCTAATTCATTAGAAGAAAAAAGATTCTCATAGGAAGTGAGCTGATAGCCTTCTTAGCTGCCATACCTTTTCCTCCTCTCACGTTGCTCGATAAACTAAGTGAATACGGGGCTGGGTCCATTCCGTTCAGGAGTGCTTCCGAGATCTTTTTTTTCAAAAACTTCCCCTATCGATAGTATGCTGCCGGTGAGGACAGTGGCGGAGAATATGGAATCTTTTCTTCAGTCATTTTTTAAAGAATGCATGTTGTATTATTCCCTAAGACATAACGTCCAAGCATCATTAAGATTAAATTAAGGTGGCCTGAGGATTGGTTCCTGGTGATACACTGATCCATCCACAACACGAAGTGAACCAATTCCAATGACCCTAAGATCACGATCAACCACCCTCCCCACCACGCAGCCCCCCATGGTATGGTAGTGCCAGATGGTGCTTACCGTCCGACGGCGAAAATCACCTCGCCATGTTCACGGACTATTGCGTGGCCCCCATTTGGTCACGGTAAACGACCCCAATAGCAGATTGCCTCGAACCAGTGTATGCTGCTGATGAAGCAAGGAGAATTCTTTCTACGCTTGCATACACAGCAACTCAACTATTGGGTGCTCCGGCATACCTTAGAAGATCAGCTGCGCTGTGTCTTTTCCCTGTGCTATAGTGGACTCCCCCATTTTTTGTACCAATTGCATGATCTAAACTAAACCCTTTATTTTATAGGGATCAACCCCTGCTTCGAGCAAGCCATCTCGAACCGCCGATTGCCAAGTCTTCAGCTCTGGCCTACACACAATTTCCCTCTCAACCCAGTCATATCATATGACTCGTTCACAACCTTGCGGTCTCAAGGTAAACCAGACCTTTTGAAGAAATCATCATCAGCTCGGCTAGAAAAACCGGCATTTATCGCACTGCTGCCACCAAGAACGCGTCCTCGAGCATTTGGGACGCCATCTTCTGAAGTGAAAGCTTGGGCAGGGGAGTCATAGGTGTTGGCATTGCATTCATGAGTTGAGTGTGGTCAAGAAACCTTTTTGGGTCAAGATTGGGGTTCCCACCTCGTTCAAGCACGAGTACGCGAAACATATGCGACCAAGGTAGGAGGCTGGTGAAGGGAAGGCAATCAATATCAATATAGGCTTCAATCTTTCAGAGTTGGTTGTCGGTCCGGTGCATCGAGAGTGGTAAAGTGTTCAATTAACCTAACCGGGAGAAGCTAGAATCAGCAGCTATAGAATCTTCCTTACCTTCTGACTTGACTGGTGTGGAGGCCTTATAGTAAGTAGGTCGGAGGTCGGTTCTCGTTAATATATTTCGGAGGAGGATTCCACGATCCTCCTAAAATCGCTAAAAATCGACCTTATCTTCTTATTACATAGAAAATTAAAAAAGAAAGAGGAGGGAAGGGTGATTAAGTTGAGAACCAGAGGCGTATGCTTAACACATCAAAGTCGTACTTCTTCTTTAGCTACTGTTTCAGTACGCCGGATCGTAAGTATGTGCGTAGTTAGTGAAGAGGCAGAGAGAGAATTTTAAATTGCGTAAGAGATCATCGATTAGATTTCTTCCTTGTCGACCCAAGGGGCGGTAACTAGAAGGGAGGATTCCTTAAACCTCTTTGTATAGAAGTAGCTCTTTTTGTTTGCCAGAATGGCTTGTTAGCAGAAAATCCTTTCTCCTCTCAGCTCTTGGAAGCTCCCTCCGTCGGCAAAGAAGGTTTAATCGGAATGGGGAGGCGGAGGCAGGTAAATAAACCTCTCTTTAATTTAAGCAGCAAAACAAGAGTTGCGGTGGGCGAAGGTATCAAGCCATTTGAGATAGTTTCATCGGCCTTTGGTACCTAGAGAATTTCAATCAAAATTCCCACGGTTCTACTTTCGTGTGGTTTTTGTGTCTCTTCTTATATTAGAATTTGAAATGTCATCTTTCTAATGAAAATGAAATTACATTTAAACGGTATAATATTATTCTGGCTTCTATTGATTGGCAGAAATTTATAATGTACATCAAAGTCTCTCTATGTGTTTTACGGCTGGTATTGCAAGCCAAAGGTCTTTATCTATCTATACAAAATACTTATTTTATGGAGAAGTGGTTGGTAAGCGCCTTCCCCCACTTCGAGGAGACCGTCCATTCCTGAAGTGGTGGGGATTGTCTTCCAGACATAGATAGAGGAAGGGGCTCGACCCCCACCCAGCTCGAAGAAGTAGCTCTTTCTAGTTATCGTAGGAGAGACCGCAAAAAGTAGGGATTAGTTGGAACAGCTCTAGCTGCCACGGCTTGAATTTGAGTGGATGTCCAAATTGAGGAGTCATTCCCGCTGCTAGGAGATGGCAAATGCGCCTGCCCAGTCTCATCTCGAAGACAGAGACCTGTTTTGGAAAGGAACCCCTACCCGCTCCAGTCCCTCATCCCATCTCCGAAGAAAGGGCCAATACCAGCAAGAACTGGACTGCCTAGCTGATAGGTTAGCTCGCTCCATCCGGTATCGGATATCTGTCTCAGCTATAGGAGATAGCATCGGTGAGGAGGGGGCGGATACTGCAAGGATTCTGAAGACGAAGAAGCTTGCATGTCTATCGGAGAGATTAGTTTGACCTGCTATTGGAGGCCGGTCGTAAAGCTTGTTCGCCGGCAACGGCAGCTCGTGGGTTTGTGTTAAACGATGGAGGCCCGTGTAAACTTAGGTCTAACGATCTTCCTGGTCCTTCGGGTTGAGGAAGCTATCCTATTCAAGCAGAACTAGCGCTTAAGGAAAACGTGTAGAAGCAGGCAAGTTGATTCCCAGGAGAGGCAACTCAATAGGAGCTGCTATCGAATCCGAAATTGGCTTTGCTGCTTGAAAGCTTTACTTTCCTTTTTTCTTTTTTATGCATTTCTTTATGGGCTTTAGGAAAAGGAGAAGGTGTATAACGCGTAACGGGCCGAAGCGCCATTTAAGGAAGAAAGAAAAGGATGGAGACTCTTCAAACTAGCGTAGCATACAGGATTGGGTGAGATCAAAGACCTAGAAGTGGACTCTATCTTTCATAAGACTTTCCTAAAGCGCTATCGGGCTAGGAGGGGCGGTTATTCTGATGAGTTAACCTAGTTCATTAGTTCTAGCTATCCTCGGCTGTAGCGACCGCTAGGGAACGAGCAGAGTTGGAGAAGGTAGAAGTTGCAGAGCATCTGGTTAGGACAGAGTGGGGATCTTAGAATGTCCCAAGATCACCTAAGGGAAAGCTATTTCTTTAGATACTACTCCGGATATATAGTTAGCTCTTGTGTTTAGAGAAAGATTAGAATACATAGGGAGACTTCGTCAACCTAGGGGAACGTTGATGGGAGGTTAAATTTAAATAGGCATCTATCCACCCGAAGGCAAAAGGAAGGCTATGCACACTAAGCCAAAGTGATGGGGAAAGTGGGTGACGGAATTCGCCAGCGGGTTCAAGCAGTCAATTGCAGTCTTAGAGCCAGAAATGAGACTGCCCTTGTAACAGAATGTAGCAATGTACCGACGGGATGAAGTACCAAAGCGGGGTGGAATTCAGAGAAAACCATCCGCTAGCTGAAGTAGCAATGACTTTTTCAGTTGAATAAATTTATCTATATCTCATAACTATGAGGTTAGGATGGAGACAAAGAAGTGAGTCATTCGCTACGCCCCTTTTTTACAGGACCTAAATACCAACTGACCAACAACCGAAATGCCGCAATTCCTCTGATTAAGGAATGGAGTAAGGGGCGACCCTCTCTAAGCTCTAAGCTCTAACCCCTCTGTAACTCTAAAGGCAGGTTAGGACCTGTTATAGCCTGAAATCAGTCAGGCGCAGCTAGCTCCTAAAGTAAAGATAAAACTAACCTCTAAGACTAGACTTAATAGAACCCGTCTTCCCTATCCCTTAGGCTTAGCCCTCTTCTCTAGTCCTTAGCCCTTAGGGTCCTTAGAATATCCCAAGCCTCGGACTTTAGATTCCAGATAAGTTCCGGAGTTTGGTCAGTTTGGTAAGTGAGTTAAGCTAGCAGCGCATCTGCGACATTTCCTATCTCTTATGTTGAAATTGTCGCATATCGGTTGTAATTCCTGCACGATCGAGATAAAGAGAATAGAAAACTTCCCTCCGCTATTGGACTATGAAAATATGCCGAAAATCCTATGTTCTGAGTGACCATGAACACACTGCTTGAGACCCTTCTTTCTTGTGAATGGGTACGAAAGAAAGCTATTCTTCGCATCACTCCTTCCTTGGATTAGTAAACTACTATCGAAAATTCGTGGAGGGTTCTTCAAGGGCCCTGACCGATAGGAATCAAGGATGAGTCTCTACATCTATCTTATATCTGTAAATTTAGGATTCAAAAGGCTTCAGTCAGCTCTTCCGTCTAGTCTATCAGTTTCATCTAGATTTTTTTACATAGAAAGAAATTACTTAAGAGATGATAGATGTGTGCGTCAATGAGTGCAAAGACCAGGTTCTACCACTGCAGGGCTCAATCATGCTAGTTAGGCTATATGCTTAATACATGCAAGTCGAACGAAGTTTTCTTGGGTTTCTCTTTCTTTGATGCACCATACGCTAATTCTACTTTGGAAGCACTGATTTAAATCTTCCTACTTTCTTTGGTGCTAAAGACCGATGACTAGTTAACCGACTCCTGGCCCGAGGAAGACTCAGCGGAAGACCTGCAGGAAAATTATGTTTTACTGGATTGGATAGCTTTTCACTTAATCTTCGACAGGCCGTTGAAAACCCGTCAACTCTTTGTTTATGGGGACCCATTCTGAAAGGTTCTTCTTCCTCTTCTGCTTTTCCCCATCTTACTAATCATAATGAAGGGGCAGGCAATCGGTCAAAGGTATCCCCAAGTCGGAATTCCGGCAAAGACCAAGAAGTATCCATTGTTAACACAAAGAAACCGCCGGCTTTTAGAAAATCTTTCCTCCGTCCCAAGGCAAGGAAGGAATGAAAGAGGGAGTTACAGCAACTAAGGGAGTCTGCTCTCAATGAGTCCCCGACCGGGCTCTGAATGAAATAGAAATCCCGTTCGTTCACCCTCAGACTTGAAAACGACTAAGCTTTTTGTTTTTGCCTTGACTTAGCCTTTCCCAGGGCACCTTTGCCTTCTTTCCTTGGCTTGGTGGGAAGGGCTACTCATAGTGGTATCTGTATCTGGCCTCTTTCGAAATGGGAAGAATAGCCTAGTAAACAGTTACCTTTCTCTATAAGGGTAGGAAAGCTTTGTCCTTTGACTGACCGGGCTGCGATTCGACTCGAGCAAGAAAGAAGCCGATCATTGAATTGATTAACCTGAGATGAGAAATCTATCATGTCCGAGTTCTACGATTCGGGTTCAGAGCGGAGTTTCAAGACAATAAAGAA